GCTGAAATAAGAAACAATAGCCAATGTGATAAAAAAATGAATCATAAATAGAGTTCAGGTTCGAATTCCATAGAAAATATGGATGGGATTGTCTATAATGATAGAGAACTCAAACGTTCCCTCATGTTTTTATCCATCTACCTTATTTTTTAGGTTGGTGAAACTTGAAAATTAACTCATTGAACGAGTAAACAATAGAATTGGAGTCGCTTGAATGGTACCAACGAAATCAAGTACTAACTCCTATTAATTATTGAATTAACCGATCAACCTGCTTGCTATCGGACATTTTTTCTTCGGTTTACAAAATGCAAAGAATTTCTACATATTTCACTTTTTATTATTATGAAAACAAATCCTACCCCTTCGGGTCTCGGGGTTTCCACACTTGAAGAAAAAAACCTGGGGCGTGTCGCTCAAATCATTGGTCCGGTGCTAGATGTATCCTTTCCCCCCGGTAAGATGCCTAATATTTACAACGCTTTGGTAGTTAAGGGCCGAGATACTGACGGCGAGCTAATTAATGTCACTTGTGAGGTACAGCAATTATTAGGAAATAATCGAGTGAGAGCTGTAGCTATGAGTGCTACAGATGGTCTGATGAGAGGAATGGAGGTTATTGACACGGGAGCTGCTCTAAGTGTTCCAGTCGGTGGGGCGACTCTCGGACGAATTTTCAACGTTCTTGGAGAGCCTGTTGATAATTTAGGTCCTGTAGATACTCGCACAACATCTCCTATTCATAGATCTGCGCCTGCTTTTATACAATTAGATACAAAATTATCCATTTTTGAAACAGGGATCAAAGTAGTTGATCTTTTAGCTCCTTATCGACGTGGGGGGAAAATAGGACTATTCGGGGGGGCTGGAGTGGGTAAAACAGTCCTTATCATGGAATTGATCAACAACATTGCCAAAGCTCATGGAGGCGTATCTGTATTTGGCGGAGTGGGCGAGCGTACTCGTGAGGGGAATGATCTTTACATGGAAATGAAAGAGTCTGGAGTTATTAATGAACAAAATCTTGCAGAATCAAAAGTAGCTCTAGTCTATGGTCAGATGAATGAACCGCCGGGAGCTCGTATGAGAGTTGGTTTGACTGCCCTAACCATGGCGGAATATTTCCGGGATGTTAATGAACAAGATGTCCTTCTCTTTATCGACAATATTTTCCGATTTGTCCAAGCAGGATCCGAAGTATCTGCCTTATTAGGCAGAATGCCTTCTGCTGTGGGTTATCAACCTACCCTTAGTACAGAAATGGGTACTTTGCAAGAAAGAATTACTTCTACCAAAGAGGGGTCTATAACTTCTATTCAAGCAGTTTATGTACCTGCGGACGATTTGACCGACCCTGCCCCTGCCACGACATTTGCACATTTAGATGCTACTACCGTACTATCAAGAGGACTAGCTTCAAAAGGTATCTATCCAGCAGTAGATCCTCTTGATAGTACGTCAACTATGCTCCAACCTCGCATCGTTGGTGAAGAACATTATGAAATTGCGCAAAGAGTTAAGCAAACTTCACAACGTTACAAAGAACTTCAGGATATTATAGCTATCCTTGGGCTGGACGAATTATCTGAAGAGGATCGTTTAACCGTAGCAAGAGCACGAAAAATTGAGCGTTTCTTATCACAACCCTTCTTCGTGGCAGAAGTATTTACGGGCTCTCCAGGGAAATATGTTGGTCTAGCAGAAACAATTAGGGGGTTTCAACTGATCCTTTCCGGAGAATTAGATGCTCTTCCTGAGCAGGCCTTTTATTTGGTAGGTAACATAGATGAAGCTACCGCGAAGGCCGTGAACTTAGAAGTGGAGAGCAAATCGAAGAAATGACCTTAAATCTTTGTGTACTAACCCCGAATCAAGTTGTTTGGGATTCAGAAGTGAAAGAAATTGTTTTATCTACTAATAGTGGCCAAATCGGTGTATTACCAAACCACGCCCCTATTGCCACAGCTGTAGATATAGGTATTTTGAGACTACGTCTTAATGACCAATGGTTAAAAATAGCTCTGATGGGTGGTTTTGCTAGAGTAGGCAATAATGATATTACTATTTTAGTAAATGATGCGGAGAAGGGTAGTGACATTGATCCACAAGAAGCTCAGCAAGCTCTTGAAATAGCTGAAGCTAACTTGAGTCGGGCTGAGGGCAAGAGACAAACTATTGAAGCAAATTTAGCCGTCAGGCGAGCTAGGACGCGAGTCGAGGCTATCAATGTAATTTCATAACTAATTGGTGCACCCCCCAAAAAAGTAAGTTCGGTTTATACACCATATTTTTGTTTTGCGGATTGAGTCAAATCAACTGTAATAGCATTTCTGATGCAACTAAAAAAGGGGGGGTGGGGGTATAAAAACTTATTAGATACCAATTACTCCGGTATCTAATAAGTTCTACCTACTATTGGATTTGAACCAATGACTCCCGCCGTATGAAAGCAATACTCTAACCACTGGGTTAAGTAGGTCATTTATCATCACAAAGAGAAAGAAAGGGGCTTGTCATATCGATGAATTATAGATGCAATCTTATTTCTAAGCAATACCAATTCTTGGCAGGAAACAGATCAGAAGCTATCATGTTGGATCATAAAAGATTCATCTTGACAAGAAATTATTTCCATGATAAACTATCTCTCACAAGGGCTATAGCTCAGTTGGTAGAGCAACTCGTTTACACGCGCGCCAATGTTTTTCAGGGGAGTCCATCATTCAATCAACAAAATTGATCTTATTGATAAATCGATGTCTTACTCTATATATTCGAGGGAACAATAGCCTGACAAATATTCGGTCCGCTTTGGGTGCCAATTTAGGTTCCAAGTAGAACCCATCATTGATTCGATAATTGATAAGGTGAATACACAGCCCATTCAATGCTAGGCATAATGAGTATAAGGACCTCAAACAAATATCTTTTCGTACTATGAACTTTAAGGTGTATGAAGTTTCATATTTGACTCTTTGAGCAGAGCGATAGAGACTCCATTTAACTTAGGTTGATCTAGGCCAGAGGCAGACCTACGTCAAGGTAACTCTTCTTTGAAACACTTTGGTATTGCTCCTGGATCATAATCTAAATAATGAATCAGAGCACGTGGAGCCATCTCGTTATCTTTCTGTTAAGAAAAAGTATGGCGGACTTTCTGATATTTATATCAGTTGATGAAAGAGCCCAATGCAAAAAAATGCATGTTGGGTCTTTGGAACAGTTTGAATCATTTCGATAATAATAAGTTTGATCTGTTTTACCGAGAAGGTCTACGGTTCGAGTCCGTATAGCCCTAAAAACTTGTATAGTTTTCATTTCCTCATTCTTGTTTGTTGGTTGTAGTCGGACAGTTGTTTGGTCCATCGAATTATAATAATTATCACATGCTCCGAGCGATCTCCGTGGGTGAGCATGAAATGGAAAAAATTAATTTCGATGGGCCCAACAGGTATTTTTTCGATCTCGGTTTAAAAAACCCGTCTTTTCTTCTTTAGTGGGTGAATTACACACAAATTTTTATTGTTTTCCTATCCAGGATCAAAGAGTTTGTGATATTCCTTTTCTTTTTGTACAAAATCCATTTTTATAGATCTTAATATACCCCAACCCAATTGCTCACCATTCTAATTCTACCGATGCTTACTTTATGCAAGAAGATTGGGGGTCTGTTTGCACTTGGACGAGTTAAGAAGCCCTCAACTCATCGTTTTTTCGGGAGCAGAACCCAATTCGTTGTTTCAAAGATAATGAATGGCTCCTAACTCTATTAGTGTTTGCAGCCCTTTCTATTTCTATGAGTTGTTTGGGGATTTGGTCTCTCGAATCATTTGATTTGGTCTCTCGAATCATTTGATTTGATAATGTGCGATTCGATTATAAGTTTATTATGTAAATTATTTAGGATTCGACTGACTCTCCCGTTGTGATATACTTCGTTGTGTAGGGTTCGTTCAAAATAAATCTTTTTTTACATGAAGGCTAACCCAGTGGTTGGTCTGACTTTAAAACTCTTTTTTATTACATTAATAAGTATTTCCCTCCTTTTCGGACCCATTTCAAGTACTAAAGATCGATATTATAGATTCTTCTTTTAAGGCTTCGAGCTCTAATTTCATATTCATAACCCGCTTCTTTTTTGGGGGATGGGTTGCAGGTAGAGGTAGTAAAGACTAAAAACCCGTAAATTGGGGATAGAACCCTAGGGTTGTAATATGTAAGGGTTTCTCTCAATTCAATGCATTGAATCAAATCTATTAAGTCTAGAACAAGGATAAAAATAGAATAGGGCGATGTATTCTGTTTCCGTATCTAATCAATAGAAACAACAACCCTCTAACTGGATTGGATCTTAATGAAAAGAATAAACCAATACCTTTCGGTTTTATTATATGATCATAAAATATATAACATACATATATAATTCTTAATATTCTTAATAGTATCTTAATTTAATCTTAATAAAAATTATATATAAATTATAACTAAAAAAAAATGGAATTCTTTTTTCTATTTTTTTTTAGAAAATCTGAGATAAGATAAAAATGATAAGTTTGTAATAAGAGCATAATATATCTCTAACATATCAAAATTTAATTTAAGTAAGTGAAAAAAGGATTCCACTCAATGAATCTTGAAACAAGAATGACCCACAGCAAAAAATTGGGGGTTGGGTTCAATCAAAATTCATTGGTATTTCGACTAAACAGTTATAGATTAATTCAAATTCCAGATCGAATCGAAGAATACGGTATATTTTTTCCACATTCATAGGAGTGCATCTATGTTTCTGCTTTACGAATATGACATTTTCTGGGCATTTCTAATAATATCAAGTCTTATTCCTATTTTGGCTTTTTTAATTTCCGGCGTTTTAGCCCCGACTAGCGAAGGGCCGGAGAAACTTTCTAGTTATGAATCGGGCATAGAACCAATGGGCGACGCTTGGTTACAATTCCGAATTCGTTATTATATGTTTGCTCTGGTTTTTGTTGTTTTTG